TAATATACTATTTTAGTGTGGAGTGAATGCCTTGGAAGAAAAATATAGGCGCGGACAATCGCGAAAGTGTTAACACGAGGAAAACCTGTGACGTTAACCAACCTAAAATGGGAAACCGGGGCTAAAAAGCTCACTGTTTAGGCAGTATCAAAGGGGAAGTGAAACATCTCAGTATCCTGTAAACCAAATCAACCGAGATATCGTTAGTAGTGGTGAGCGAAAGCGATAAAAAGGCAAAACGAAAATATTAATATTATCCAGAATGAAAAGAAGTTTTGTTTTTAAATAAAATTTCTACCTTAGAAGGTGATAGTCCTGTAATTCTTTTTTTTTCGTTGTAGTAAAACAAGGCAAGTTAACCTTGTTTGAGTATTGGGGGACCACCCTCAAAGCCTATAATTATTTTTCTTATCGATAGTGAACAAGTACCGTGAGGGAAAGGTGAAAAAGAAGTTGCGACAGTGCAAAGATCCTAAAATTCCATATTTGAGTCGAAGCTATAAAAAGCAACGGCATACCTTTTGTATAATGGGCAAGTGAATCTTAATAAAGGGCAAGCTTAAGCTAATAAAAGTGGAGGCGAAGAGAAATCGAGTCTTATATGGCATCTTAAAGTCCTTTGTTAAGTACCCGAAACCGGCTGATCTAAGCTTGAGCAGGCTGATATTGTAGTGGCAACATTCTTTGGAGGGCCGAACCCGTGTATGTGGCAAAATACTGGGATGACTTGAGTTTAGGGGTGAAAGGCCAATCAAAGTCGGTGATAGCTGGATTTCTGCGAAATCTATTGAAGTAGAGCGTTCTAATTAGTAAATCTGGGGTAGAGCACTGTATAAGCAAGGGGGAGATCTTCTCTTACTAAACTTTGGCAAACTCCGAATACAGATTTTTCATTTAGGGCAGACAGAGTGTGTATGCTAAGATTCATACTCAAAAGGGAAACAGCCCAGACTGAAAGCTAAGGTCCATAAAATAGTTTCAGTGGTAAAGGTGATTCCTGCTCTGAGACCGTCAGGAGGTAGGCTTGGAAGCAGCCATCCTTTTAAGACAGCGTAACAGCTCACTGACCTAGAGTAGAAGTCCCGCCAATTTTGAGGGCTTAAAACTATTACCGAAGCCTCAGACAAAGATATAACTTAAAATACATATCTTTTGTGGTAGCAGAACATTCCGTAGATCGTAGAAGTTTTGACGTAAGTTAAAATCAAGATATCGGAAGAGAGAATACTTGCATGAGTAGCATAAAACAATGAAATTAAAGCATTGTGGCCGTAAGTCCAAGGTTTTCGATCTTAAGTAAAACTGGGTCGTGAGAGGGTAACACCTTGATTTAAAACGGTCCCTAAGCTGTTAAGCCAAGGCTTGCAGTAATGGGTAAGATTAAACTGTTAAAAGTTGCTGACGAGAAATTCACCTCATTCTTGAATTTGTCAAGGGTGAGTTATTTTTTCCAAGAAAAAGGCACTTTATTTATACCGTACCTTAAACCGCCTCAGGTGGACAGGTGGAGAACACTAAGGCCTTGAGATAACCCTGTTGAAGGAACTCGGCAAAATGACTCTGTAACTTTGGAATAAGGAGTAAAGGCATATAGCGAAAGCTTTTGTCTTTGTCACAAAATCGGGGGTGGCGACTGTTTATTAAAAACACAGGTCTCTGCTAACTCGCAAGAGGATGTATAGGGACTGACACCTGCCCGGTGCCGGTAGGTGAAGCTTTGATGTTTACGCATTTAGGTCAAACCCCGGTAAACGGCGGCTGTAACTATGACGGTCCTAAGGTAGCGAAATTCCTTGTCGGGTAAGTTCCGACCCGCATGAATGGTGTAACGACTTCCCCGCTGTCTCCAACAGGGACTCAGTGAAATTACATAGGTCGTGAAGATGCGACCACCCTACAGCTGGACGGAAAGACCCCGTGCACCTTTACTATAAGCAAGTATTGTAGGTCAAAGATTTTAGTGTAGAATAGGTGGGAGCTTATGATTTTTTCTTATTAAAGATTGATGAAGCAACAGTGAAATACCACCCTGATATTTGTTGATTTACTAACTAAGGGACAGTGTTTGCTGGGTAGTTTGACTGGGGCGGTCGCCTCCTAAAGAGTAACGGAGGCATGCAAAGGTAGGTTCATCTCCTTTTAAGGGGAATTGAGTATAATGGTATAAACCTGCTTGACTGGGAGAAGGACATTTCGACCAGAGACGTAAGTCGGTCATAGTGATCCGGTAGTTCTTTGTGGAAAGGCTATCGCGCAATGGATAAAAGGTACGCCGGGGATAACAGGCTAATGATCCTCTAGAGCCCCTATCGACGGGTTCGTTTGGCACCTCGATGTCGACTCATCACATCCTGGAGCTGGAAAAGGTTCCAAGGGTTCGGCTGTTCGCCGACGAAAGTGGTACGTGAGTTGGGTTTAGAACGTCGTGAGACAGTTTGGTCCCTATCTTCTGTGGGTGTTTGAAAATTCTGAGGACTAGACCTTAGTACGAGAGGACCGGGAAAACTCGATCCCTTGTGTTCCGGTTGTTTTCTAAGAGGCATCGCCGGGTAGCTACATCGAGAAGAGATAATCGACCGTTAGGCGAGAAACTCTCCTCTAGTAAAGTTTTCGTAAGGGGGTGAAAGATTATCACTTAGATAGGCGGGAGGTGTAAGAGCTGTAAAGTTTTCAGCTGACCCGTACTAATCCCTAAAAAAATATAGTATTTTATTTAAATTATAGTTTAATATATTTTTCGGGCGTATAGCTCAGTTGGTTAGAGTGGTGGACTTTTAATCCGAGGGTCTTGGGTTCAATTCCCAATACGCCTAAATATAAAGGGTTCGCATTTGCTTAAAGGGGTGCGTGTTTTATCAATTATTTTAATAATGAAAATGAAAGTTGAACACGCATCCTTTTGGGTATTCTAACAATATGCCCTTAATAGGTTTTTGTAAGTTCTTGGGGATATAACTCAGTTGGTAGAGTGTATGCTTTGCAAGCATAAGGTCAAGAGTTCAAGTCTCTTTATCTCCTTAAATTTAAAGGGAGCATAACTTAGTGGTAGAGTGTGTGCCTTACAAGCACGAAGTCGGGAGTTCGATCCTCTTTGCTCCCATGGTAATGAAATTTTTTTAAAATTTTGTTATTATTTAAAGTGTTTCGTTATTAAATTTTTTACCCTTTTAAAAAATGTTAGTTCAAGCTGCTAAACTTTTGGGTGCTGGTCTAGCTACTATTGGTTTAGCTGGGGCAGGTGTGGGTATTGGAACCGTATTTGGTGCTCTAGTTTTGGGTACTGCACGTAATCCGTCTCTGAAAGATGAGTTATTTAGAATTGCTATTTTGGGTTTCGCTTTAACTGAAGCGATTGCCTTATTTGCTTTAATGATGGCTTTCTTGATTCTATTTGCTCTGTAAGAAGATTCTCCAGCAGCAATTATTAAAATATAATTTTAGAGAAAAATAGTATTAGTATGGCGGTGTAGTTCAGTGGTTAGAATATTGGAATCATATCCCAAATGTCAAGGGTTCGAATCCCTTCCCCGCTAATAAATAAAAATTGTATAAATGTTATCTTGCGACTTTGGTGAAATTGGTAGACACGTCAGACTTAAAATCTGTTTCTATTATAAGAGTATCGGTTCAAATCCGATAAGTCGCAAAATGGCGAGTGTAACTCAGTTGGTTAGAGTGTCAGGTTGTGGCTCTGAAAGACGGGGGTTCAAATCCCCTTTCCCGCCTTGGCTAGATAGTATAAAGGTTTAATGCGGTGGATTGCAAATTCATAAATGAGGGTTCAAGTCCCTCTCCGGCCTTCTTTAATAGCTCAGTTGGTAGAGCATGTGGCTGTTAACCACAAAGTCGTTGGTTCAAGTCCGACTTGAAGAGCTAAAATAGATTTATATTTATTTAGTTTGGGTAGCTCAGTTGGTAGAGTGAAGGACTGAAAATCCTTAGGTCGTCGGTTCAAGCCCGATCTCAAACAAAAATAATGCTTTCAAAGATAATTAATAGGTTACGTAATGGGTATATGGTGTATCATTTTGGAGTATCTTTTAAAGAAGTACGTTTTTCTACTAAGGTTTTAGATATTTTATGGAAAGAAAATTTAATTAAAGGGTACGTAAAAACAAATGATGGTATTATTACAGTTTTTCTTAGGTACCATGATGGTTTTCCAATTTGCACCCGTCTTGTTGTTATTTCTCGACCACGTGATCGTATTTATCTATCTTTATTGGATCTTGCTCGATTATCAAATGATTTTGGCATTTTGATTTTATCAACAACAAAAGGAATTATGACTAATGAACAATGTGTACGCAAAGGAGAAGGGGGGGAAGTTTTAGCATATGCATCATGACAACTCCAGTATTTCGATTACCTATAGGTGTTAAGTGTTCAAGTAATAATGGTAAAATTAAGGTTTCAGGTTCAAAAGGGATTGTTATTTTTAATTCAATTAGTAATCTTCATCGAAAAGGTAATATGGTTTTGTTTTTACCATATTTAACACCTTATGAAAGTTCTCTTTTTACTCAAGCAATTTTTGGTGTTGTTTTAGGATATGCTATTGAATTAAGACTTAAAGGAATTGGTTATAGGGTGTATAAAAAAGAAGAAAAACTTATTTTTTTTTTAGGTTATAGTAAGTCAGTTATAATTGATATTCCTAAAGATGTTTCAGTTAATATAGGAAAAAAAACTTTTTTTTTAATTTCTGCAAATTTTGGGATTTTACAAAATTTTGCGAGTAGTATAAGAAAATATCGTTATCCTGATTCGTATAAGGGAGCAGGGGTTTTATATGAAAATGAAATTGTAGTGTGTAAAGAAGGCAAAAAAACTTAATGGTTAGAACAGAGCATTATCGTCTTCTTTCTTTTTTAATTGGATCTTATGGATATTTAGTTCCTCGTCCTTTTAATGAGGATGTCCGAATTTCAAAGACAATGCATTCCTATCTTTTAGGAAAACGGAATATTTATTATTTTTATAATCTTGAAAAAAGTTTATATGGTATACGAGCAACTTTAGAAGTTTTAAAAAAAATAATTTTATTAGAAGGTAAAATTATTTTTATTAGTGATTTCCCTCTTTTAAAAATTTGTTTATCCCATGAGTCTAATATAAATTATATAAAATGGAAACGTAGTTATTTAGATAAATCAAAAAATGCTGATTTAGTAGTTTTAAGTAATATTGAAAAAGAAAATTTGGTAGAGGCGCATAGAAAATGTTTGTTGTTAGTTGGTGTTGGAAGTCCCACAATGAGTAAAATTTCTTACCCGTTTAATTTAAATATTGAATCTCCTGCGTTAGCTTCTTGGTTTTTTAGTTTAATTTATATGACTTGTGTTAAAGGTAACCGTATGAAATTAAAAAAACAAGAACGTACTTTTTCTAGTTTTTTAGGAAAAGCTCAGAAAAAAAAAGTTAAAATTGTTTCTAAAAGTTCTTTTAATTCAATATTTGAGAATAATAATAAATAATGCGATTTAAACACAAATATAAATCTTGTTTATGGTCTAGAACTGATATTTGGGGAGATTTGTTGTCTAAAGAAAAAACTTTTCTTCGTCCTAAATGGGATAGTATAATAGGAGTTTTAGCAAGTCAAAAACGTCGTCATCGCCCTCTTGCTAATATCAATAGGTACCGGCATCCTTTATGCCATGATTATAATTTTCTTAAACCTCGCGTTAGACCGAATCAAACTTTTAAATACAATCGTATAAGTTATAGGAATACTTTATCTCTTTTATTGTGTGTGAGACGTTTTTATGGAGATTTAAATCACAAAGCTTTTAAAAGATTTTGTCAACCTTTCGTTGCTTTAAAAACTTCGCCTCAAAAATTAATTGGAGCTTTGGAGGGGCGTTTAGATATTAGTTTGTATCGCCTAGGCTTTTTTCATTCGATTTATTATAGTCGTCAGGCTATTTTACATAATAAAGTTTTAGTCAACGGGAAAAAAATAGGTTATGGTGGGCTTATACTTCAAAAAGGGGATTATGTAGAATTTTGCCCTTCACAGCGCTCTGCTATTAGAGCTAGATTAATAGCTCGTTATAAGCGTTTTCGTTCTTCTCATATAAAATTAGAACGTTGGCGTTTGTCCAATCAGTTTAAATTTGAGCTTCATCTTCATCCAACACCGAAATGGATACAGACAGATTATTCGAATTTAAGTTTTATTCTTTCTTCTGATGTTCGTGTTCCTATTATTTATCCTTTTCGGGTAGATATGGATGAAGCTCTTTGGGCTTCTAAGTATGGTTATTAACAACACTTTTTTTTTTGTTATTAATTTTAGGTATTATTTACAATTATATTATTTAATTCATTATGTGGCTAACTTTTCTAACTATTTTTTTAAATATTCTCGATCTTGTTATCCCTTTATTAATTGCTGTAGCTTATTTTACTTTAGCGGAGCGAAAAATTATGGCGGGTATTCAAAGAAGACGTGGTCCAAACGTTATTGGTTATATGGGATTACTTCAGCCTTTAGCTGATGGTCTTAAACTTTTTGTCAAAGAGACGGTTTTACCAACAAATGCAAATATTGTGCTTTTTGTGTTAGCTCCGCTTTGTACGTTTATTTTAAGTTTGATTAGTTGGGCTGTTATACCTTTCAGTTATGGTAATGTTATTGCAGATTCTCAGCTTGGTGGTCTTTATTTTTTAGCGGTTTCTTCACTTGGTGTGTACGGAGTCTTGATATCTGGGTGGTCAAGTAACTCAAAATATGCTTTTTTAGGTGCTTTACGTTCTGCGGCACAGATGGTTTCTTATGAGATTTCAATGGGGATTAGTTTGATTAATGTTTGTTTATGCGTAGGTACTTTAAATTTGACAGAGATAGTAATTTCTCAATTAGAAGTTTGGCTTGTTTTTCCTTTATTACCTGTAAGTATAATGTTTTTTATCGGGTGTTTGGCTGAAACTAATCGTCATCCTTTCGATTTACCGGAAGCGGAAGCAGAATTAGTATCAGGTTATAATGTAGAGTATTCAGCCATGGGATTTGCTTTATTTTTTTTAGGTGAATATGCTAATATGTTGGTTATGGGAGGGTTAACTTCTATTTGTTTTTTGGGGGGGTGGTTGTCTCCCTTTGGTATAGGTGTTTTACCTGATGGTATTTGGTTTGGTTTAAAAATTTGTTTTTTTGTTATTTTATTTGTTGTTATGCGTGCTATTTTACCACGGTATCGATATGATCAATTAATGAAATTGGGTTGGAAATGTTTCTTACCCTTAGCTTTAGCTTTGTTTTTTGTCTCTGTTGGTATACTTATAGGATTTGATTGGTTGCCTAATTAATAATTGTTTTTTATATTCTTCAGATATTGCCCAAAACTTTAATTGTATTTCATATAATAAAATTAGAGGTAATCCTATCAAAGTTTGGCTTAAAATATCTGGGGGAGTTATAAAAGCTGCAATAAAAAAAGCAGTTATATAGGCTATACTACGATATTTTATCCATGTTTGTATATTGGTATGTGTTTGTATAATATTTACTATAACTAAGCAAGGAAAACTAAAAATTAAAATTTTATTTAATTGTTGTAAATGTACTAAATATTCGTGTAATTTTGGTTCAAAAGTTAAATCTATTGCAGTAAAGCTTTGAGAATAGGTTGAAAAAAGTTCCCACAATATTTTAGCAATAAGAGGAAATAAAAACACATAGAGGAAGATATAAAAAATAATTGCTGTAATTATAATATTAAAGATTATTTTTGCTTCAAATTCATATAGTCCTGGACGTAAAAAAAGATATAGTTGCGTTAAGGCTATACTAAAGCCAAAACTAAAACTAAATACAGTACAAAGTTGTAGATAAGTAAAAAATATTTCAGTTAAGCTTGTGCTAACAAAATAAGACAGTCCTTTAGGTAAAAATATAAAAATTAATCCTTGTTTATAAGTATAAGCTATGCTAAAAAAAAAAAAAGTTCCAAAAATTGCATAAGTTAAACGGTAGTTAAGTTCTTGTAAATAATATATTGAGATTTTAAGTCTGTTCATAATAAAAGAAGAGTCAAGGAAAGATAGTTCAATTGGTAGAACTTTGGTCTCCAAAGCCAAGGGTTGGGGGTTCAAATCCCTCTCTTTCTGTTTAAATTAAATTTAAAAATTTTCAACAATTAATATGAGGGTAAGTTTTTCACAGTTTATTTTTTTATTTTTTCTCGGTCTTCTTTTTTTTGCGGACTTACCCAAGCTTATTGAGTTAGTTAAAAAAAAAATAAAAACTTATAAAAAAAATAGGTAAATTTTATTATAAGTAGCAACAAAGTAAAATAAAAAATATTGTAAAGTACAGCGGTTTGTAGTTTAATTGGCAAAACATAGTTCTCATGAAGCTAACAATGTAGGTTCAACCCCTGCCAAACCGATGTTTAATTTTTGATAGTGGAGTCTAGCCAAGTTGGTAAGGCGCCCGTTTTTGGTACGGGGATCGGAGGTTCGAGTCCTTCGACTCCAGAAGCCAAAGTGGTGGAATTGGTATACACGCTGGGTTTAGGTTCCAGTCCTTAACGGGATAGGGGTTCAAATCCCCTCTTTGGTAATGTCAAGGCCAAATATTAACCAATGGTTTAATAAAAATCAAGGAAAAAAGCAAACAAAAGTAAAAAGTGTTGGTCTTCGTGGATGTCCACAGAAAAAAGGAGTTTGTTTAAAAGTATTTATTTGTTCCCCAAAAAAACCTAACTCAGCTAGGCGTAAAGTTGTTAAAGTTCGTTTATCTAATAAAGTTAAATTAACAGCTTATATACCGGGTCAAGTTCATAGGTTACAAGAACATTCACAAGTTTTAGTAAGAGGTGGTAGAATCCCAGATCTTCCTGGTGTTAAATATCGTTTAATACGAAATAAATTAGATTTAGAAGGGTTGCCTGGTCGTAAGACTTCTCGGTCTAAATATGGAACAAAAAAATTAGATAAAGGATGTTAGTTATTGAACAAAATATAAAAAAATTTATACTTTTAACAAAAAATATTATGGATATTATAAATAAAAAAAAATCTATTAAATTTTTAGGGATTAAAAGTGATCCTCTAGCAAAAAAAATGATTAATCTTTTAATGCGTGATGGAAAACGTTCAAAAGCTGAAAATGTTTTAAATAAAGCTTTACAAGCTTTAGATAAAAATTATCCGGGTCGTGCGATATATATTTTTTATTTAGGTATTTTGGCGGTTCGACAAGATGTAGGTGTTCGACTTAAACCTAAACCAAAAACTCGTCGAAATAAGCAGTCATTTAACGTGTATTTGCCACGTATAGTTTCACCTATTTGTGGTATTAATCTTGGCATGAGGTCATTATTAAAAGCAAGTAGAGATCGGTCTATGTCTTCTCCATTATGGAAAAATTTAAGTAAAGAATTACTTATAGCGTCTCAAAATAAAGGAGAAGTTGTTAATAAAAGATATAGCTTAAATAAATTAGCTGTGTCTAATAAACGTAGAATTCATTTTGGTGTTCGTTATTGATATTTTACTTTTCAAAAATTAATTATGGACTTTATTCATTTTTTTTTTGTCTCTGCTTTGTTGTTTATTATTGGGGTTGGGGGTGTCATTTTGAATAGAACAAATATTGTTGTTGTTCTTATGTCTTTAGAGCTTGCTCTTCTTTCAGTAAGCTTAAATTTTATTATTTTTTCGGTGTGTTTGGGTGATTTAATGGGTCAAATTTTTGCGATTTTTATTCTTATAATTGCTGCTTGTGAATCTTCTATAGGTTTGGCAATTATTTTAGTTTATTTTAGAGTTAGAGGAAGTATACGTATTGATCAAGCTTCATTATTAAAGTCTTAATCTTAAGAAAGAAGCTTCTATGGTGAAATTGGTAGACACGTTAGATTCAAAATCTTTTGTCTTTTGACGTGCCGGTTCGAATCCGGCTGGAAGTAGTAAATATGATTAGAACCCAAAGTCTTCTTAAAGTTGTAGATAATTCAGGAGCAAAATTGGTTAAATGTATTAAAGTTAAAAATAAGGGTAATAAGGCACACGCTAATATAGGAGATATTGTTCTTGTAGCTGTTCAAAGTCTTCGTCCTCGTTACGGTAGACGTGTTAGATTAAAAATGAATAAATCGGAAGTACACCATGGTGTTGTTGTACAAACTCGAAGACTTTTTCGTAACAAAGCTGGTGTAGGTGTTTCTTTTGCGTCTAATTCAATAGCTCTTATTACCTCACAACAAAAACCCCTAGGTAGTCGAATATCAGCTATATTACCTAGTAGGTTAAGAAAATTAAAATGGGCAAAATTAGCTGCAATGGCTAAAAAAATTATATAGTTTTTTTATGTATTCTTTTAAAAGACATTATTACGAGATAGTTCAACAAGATTTAATTCTTAGTGAAAATATTTCGACTACTTCATTATTACCTGCTCCAAAAAAAGTAGCTTTATGTTTGGGAGGGGAAAGCTTAGATGAAAAATATGTTGTGTCATGTCTTGGGGCTTTGACTATTATTGGGGGTCAAAAGCCTTATTTTATTCAACAAAAACTTTCACAACAAAAAAATAATAGTTTAAGAGAGAGTGTAGGGGGAAAAATTACTTTAAGAAGGGCACAAATGTACCTTTTTTTGCACAAATTATTATTTCATGTGTTGCCACGTGTACGTCAATTTGAGGGTCTACGAGCTCCAGCTCATGATAACATATATTGTTTTATTTTAAAGGATATTTTTTCTTTTGAAGAATTGGTACCATTGTTTCCTTATTTTGAAGAAGTTAGTTCTCTTCAATGTCAATTTCATTTTTCAACAAAAGATAAAACTGAAACTAGTGTGTTAGGTCATAGTTTACAGATTTGTTTTTTTTCTAGTGGAAAATAGGAAAAGCGAAAGTAACTCAATTGGTAGAGTGTAAGCTTGCCAAGCTTAAAGTTGAGGGTTCAAATCCCTTTTTTCGCTTTAATTTTAGAAATATTGTTTTTATTTATTTATCTTATTGTATTTAACCAATAAAAGACTTAATATTTTTTTATTTAAGGTTATAAGATTATTTTTTTCTAGAAAATTAATTGAATACCATTTTTTGTCTATAGATATACCAAGACAATCAATTTGTAAAGCTATTTCAGGTACATTAGTTTGCAAATCTTCTAATGTGTCATAAATTATCATAATAAGTGGGCATCCCAAACTTAATTTAGGGGGATTAAGATACAAAGGTACAAAATATAATTTTGCATTTTGTAACAATAATAATCGTATTTTAGTTATTTGAGAAGTTTTTAAATTACTCGCATTAAATAAAGCAAAAGTTTGTTGTTTTGGCAAAAAAAATCTTTTTTTTTTTAGATGTCTTTTTCGAGATGTGAACATAGTTTATAGTTGGTAAATTTTAACTTTTAATGGAAGTTTGTTAGCTCCTGAATGTAGAGCTGGAATTCCTTGCTCAACACCTATACCATAGAGTAAAAATAAAGTTTGTCCTGCAGATATAGAAGTAATCCAATGGTTTACTTTACCTTTACCTTTACCCATTCGGGCTGCGGAAGCTTTTCGACTTATAGCAATATCAGGAAAAATAAGAATTTCAAGTTTACCTTCCCTTTTAACTTTTCGTCTGATACTTTGGCGAGCTGCTTCAATTTGGCGACCATTTAAATACCCTGATTCTAATGTAGTTACAGCGAAGCAAGTTATTTCTTTTAGTTTATGAGTTTTAGTAGAAGTATTTGGTAAACCACGAGGTTTAAAATATTTACGATACTTTGTTTTTTTAGGTTGTATTAGCATTAATTAAATTTTCCCAGTTACATATCCAAATTTTCAACCCAACGCTACCATATCCAGTTTGTGTTTGAGTATACTCGGCTTGTATAGGTTTATTTAGTTGACTTATTGGCATTTGTCCCATTTGATATTTCCAAACTTTGCTTCTTCCTTTTGCTTTATGGGTAAATCTACCTTTTATTTGAATTTTTAATCCTTGAATTTTTTTGTATTCTTGTAAAGCTTGAAATCCTTGTTTAATATATGTTAAAAATTGATAGTGTCTTTTTCTTCTTTGGCGTGAACATATATTTTGTTTTAAAAATCTAGTTAAACTAACAGCACTTGCTTTATTTTTTATAAGTAAATATATTAATTGCATACCAGATCGAGCATAGTCATATTTTGTATGGTTAAAACTTTTTGTAAAATAAGCCATTTGACGTCTAGCTGGTTTTGGTACAGATCTAGTGTAAGTTTTTAATCTGTGGATTCGTAAAATTACTTTTTTTGTTCCTGTAAATTTTTGTATTAATTTTATAGCACTTTGTAGCCTACATGCTACTACAGTCCAAGATTGTTTTTTAGTTATTACTTGGTTTTCTTTATATCGTCTAGATTTTAAGCGTCGTTTTGAGCGAAAGTGTAAGTGGATAAGATTAGTTTCTATAAAAATTAGCCCCAGGTGACGATTAATTTGGATTTTATCAAGATAATGTGTTGTTTCTAAACAACATGATTCTATCAATTTTTGAATTATAGATAAAATAAAATAAAATTTTGGTTCGTCCCAGTGTGTGCATCCTTGATAAAGGTTATTATTTGATCTTAAAATAGTTGGATGAGCTTTTTGTGCCATTTATTTTTTTTTTTTTGCTACGAAATTTTTTCGTGTTGCCACAAATTCTCCTAATTTATGGCCAACCATTTCAGGTTTTATTTTTCGACTAATCATGTCTTTTCCATTATATATTTGTAATTTTAAACCAACAGCAGCCGGATAAATAGTAGAACGTCTAGACCATGTAGGTTTTTTTTCTTGTTTAGGGGTTAATCTTTTTAAAAGACTTTTATCTATAAAAGGTGTTTTCCAATTAGATCTTGACATTAGGTTTTAGTTGTACTCTATTAGTATGGGTAGATGGTCCTTTTGTTGGTTTTCCCCAAGGAGTTGAGGACGAGCGTCCACCAGAGGTTTTTCCTTCACCACCTCCGTGGGGGTGATCTATTGGGTTCATAGCGACCCCACGAACAATAGGACGACGCCCTAACCACCGTGATTGTCCGGCTTTTCGTAGTTTTATGAAACGCGAATTAACGTTACTGACTACTCCATTGGTTGCGATTGTTTTTATATTAAACCAACGATATTGACCTGATTTAAGGCGAATTTTAGCTAAAGTTTTAGTCCTTTTTAAAATTTGGCCAAAAGCACCAGGAGCTCTTAAAAATTTACCATTTGTACCAGGTGATAAACTTAAATTATAAATTATACTTCCAGTTAATATATTTTGTAATGTTTTGCTATGACCGTTTTGCAGGCCATTTTGAGTAGAGTTTGATCTTATTATATCTCCCCTTTTAAGTTGAGTTGGTGCTATAATATAATTATTTTTTTGTGTATCGGGATTAAAAACTCGCGCTAAAAAAGCGGATCTATTAGGGTCATATTCTAATCCTATAACTATTCCCTGTGTGGATTTTCGTTTAAGGTCAATGTTTCTATGTAATTTAGAATGTCCACCACCACGGTGCCAGGCGGTTATGTGTCCTTTGTTATTACGACCGGTAGAATAGTTCCATCCATATTTTTGTGCTTTAAGAGGAGGAGTAATAAAAATTTGTTTTTTTTTTTTCATATAATATATTAAATATCTAGTTATGCCTTTTATTATCGGTACTTCTATTCCAGAAGATAAAGTTTTGGTGCAGTCTGTATCTCATATTTATGGTATAGGTTTGTTTCAATCTAAAATTTTATGCAAAAAAGCAGGGTTCGGTTCAGATTCACGTGGTAATCATGTTAACTTTCTTAAAGGAAAATTTTTGGAGAACTTAGCGGAGGCTACCCCTCTTCCTTTAGGTGCTGATCTTCGACGTTTTAAAAATGATAAAATTCGTCGTTTATGTGTACTTTTAACATATCGGGGTTTACGGCATCGGAAAGGTTTACCTGTTAGGGGTCAACGCACCCATACCAATGCAAAAAAAAGAACAGCATTAAAGTTTAATGTTAGTTAAACTAAATAATAAATTTTTTTTTTCCAGTTTTGTTAAATCTTCGGTAGTTAGTATAAGTAAAAAAAAAGTTTTAGAAAATTATTCTCAAGACTTAATAAATAAAAATAGGAAAAAAAAGGGTATTATTTTTATTAAATCAACAACAAGAAATGTTTTTTGTACGTTAATAGATATTCAAGAAAAAAAAGTAAAAACTAGTTGTTCATTACGAGTTCCTGCTTACGAAAATGAATACAATGAGCGAGAAAATCTTTATACACGTGGTTTGCTATTAGGTAATTTATTCGGAGAAAAAGTTATTAAGTTGGGTTATACAGAATTTATAATTTATCTTAAATCTGGGATAAATAAAGGCCGTAAAGGAGTTATTAGGGGTCTTAGCAAAAAAGGGGTTAAAATTACGTTTTTACATTTAGGAACACGTTATCCGCATAATGGGTGTCGGCCAGTTAAAGTTCGTCGTAAAAAATTTCGTACAAAACCTAAATTATTTAAATAAAATTTAGTATTGAAGAAGTGACTGAGTGGTTAATAGTGATAGATTGTAAATCTGTTGGTTCTTCCATCGTAGGTTCGAATCCTACCTTCTTCTTATTCATTATAATGAAAAATCAAGCTAAATTGGTTCAACGACATCCATTTCATTTAGTTGATCCTAGTCCGTGGCCTATAGTGGCTGCTTTAGGTGGCTTAAGTTTAACTTTTGGTGGAGTGTTATTTATGCATAACTACAAGGGGGGGGGAGAATTACTTTGTTTAGGAGTTTTTACTATTTTATATGTTATGGTTACTTGGTGGAGGGATGTTATTCGTGAAGGGTTATTTGAAGGGCAACATACTTTTGCAGTTCAGCAAGGATTACGTATGGGTATGATACTTTTTATTGTGTCTGAAATTATGTTTTTTTTTGCTTTCTTTTGGGCTTTTTTTACTTCATCGATATCCCCCGTTTTTAATATTGGAGGTGTTTGGCCTCCTGTAGGGATAGAAGCAATTAGCCCATGGGGATTACCTTTTTTAAATACTATTCTTTTGCTTTCTTCAGGAGCAAGTGTTACATGGGCTCATCATGCAATTGTGGCTGGTTTTAAAAAAGAAGCTTTACAAGGTTTTGGGGTTACTTTAGGTTTTGCAGTTGCGTTTACAGGTATGCAAGGTATTGAATATATGCATGCTCCTTTTGGTATGTCAGATGGGGTTTATGGTTCAGTATTTTATATGGCTACGGGATTTCATGGATTTCATGTTATTATTGGAACAATATTTTTAGCTATTTGTACAGTTAGATTAGCTTCATACCATTTTAGTCGTCAGCACCATTTTGGATTTGAAGCTGCTGCGTGGTATTGGCATTTTGTTGATGTTGTTTGGTTATTTCTTTTTCTTACCATTTACTGGTGGGGGTTTAATGTTATAACCTAAAGTTGGTTTATGGGAAAGGCTAAAAGATACAGTGAAGCTGATTTGGCAGATTTTTATTCAGTAAGTCCTTTATTTAAAAGATACTCTCAACTTAATCTTTGGTCAGAGAATTTTAGTGAGTACTATAACATTAAGTATTGTGAGGTTTATATTTCACAATATATTTTTGGATGCACACAGAAATATATATTAGAATATTTTAGCAAGTCTTTTTTATTAACTATTCAAAACAGTCCTAACTTTTTGAAGTTTATAAAATCTGGGTTTTTTAAATACCTTAATGATCATTTTTTATTGCTGTTTCAAAACAATTATTTTTTTTGTTTTGAGGAACCTCATGAAGAAGTAGAAATTTTTGTTGAAGAATATTTTCAAAGATATATTCAAAATTTTTTTGAGCGCGACCTTTTAATTTGTATTATCACATGTATAAATAACAGAGTACCAAAATCTTTTGATGTGTATTTAAATATTCGTATAAAATCTTTTTATAAGGATCTTCTGTTTCGTGAGTCAAATATCAAGCCTTTGTCACCAGTGGTACTTATAAATTTTACAGAAAGTAAAAGGTGCGAGTATCATTACTTGGGGTTTGCTGATTATAAAAAGAAAAAATCTTTTTGTAGGTTCGCAATTAATACTATTATTAAAAGGGAATGCTCATATCCATTTTTAGTATATTTCAGTTATAAAATTTATAAATCCTTAAATACAAGTAAAGAGGTATCAGGTGTTATAAAATCAAGTTTTCTAAGTTTTTTTTTAGAGGATACGATGTATAATTGGGGTCATTTAATAATTAATAGCTATAACAAGACATATCCACAAACTTTTAATTATCTTTTAATTTCGGTCTATAAAACTTCTGGGGTGTATAAATATTTTACACCTTATAAAAAGGTAGAATATTATTTAAAAGTTTATTCTTTGTTATTGCTTAGATATATTTGGTGTTTTTATACTTTTACTAAATGTATTTATAAATTACCTAATAAACTTTCTTTTAATGCTATAATAAAAGGCAATGATATTTGTAACGAGGACTTTCAGGTTTTGTTGTGGTCGTCTAAGGTTTTAGTCCGTTATTATAAGAAAAAAAATGATATAGGTATTTACCGTGAAAGTACTAATGTTTTTTACAGCGAATAGTGACTTTAAATAAAACCATTTCAGGTTCTATTAAGGGTCTCTTAAAAATGGGGTAGATTATGTCCCAAAAATAAGTTATTATATTGTATTTCATAAGGATGTTTTTACTGTTTCTGGTTCTAAAAAAGTTTAGAATATTTAACATATTTTGAGAGTTTCGTTTTTTGAATATGAAAAAAACATTTATGGTATTTTATAAAGAAATTTTTCCTCAAGTTCCGTGGTAATAATTTGATACCGTTTAAGGTGTCTTTCCAACGGATACATTAAAAAATTAATAGGGGTATATTTTTTTTTTGCTTAACCGTGTTAAAGTTAACCAATGTAAGATTTAGTGGTTAAAAATTAATACGTATGTTCAATAGCCCTTTAGAGCAATTTCAAATATTACCTTTATTAAGTTTTGGTGTGAATCTATTTGATTTTTCAATAACCAATGCTATGGTAACTACCTGCCTTGGTTTATCTTTTTTTCTTTTTATTTTTTACTCACTTTTATCTTATAAATTAAATTGTTTCCCTACGAGATGGCAATTGGTTTTAGAAAGTTTATACGTCAGTACTGCAGGTTTAATTTGGGATAGTGTTGGTCCACAAGGTCAAAAATATTTTCCTTTTATATTTGTAATTTTTAGTTTTATTTTAATCTCAAACGTGTCCGGTCTTGTTCCGTATTCTTTTACTATAACTAGTCATCTTATTCAAACAATGGTTTTAGCTTTAACAGTCTTTATTGGTGTAATGATTATTTGTGCTTCAAAACATGGTTTTCATATGTTAAGTTTATTTTTACCCGGGGGGACTTCTATGATTTTAGCTTTTTTATTAGTACCTATAGAAATAGTTTCATATATATTTAAACCCCTTAGTTTAGCTGTCCGTCTTTTTGCTAATATGATGGCAGGTCACACGTTATTAAAAGTAATCGCAGGATTTGCATGGGCTATGATGGGTAGCGGTGGTTTGTTATTAATCGCTCATATAGTACCTTTAGCAGTATTAGTAATTCTTTTTGGTCTTGAATTAGCAGTCGCTTTGATTCAAGCTTATGTTTTTACAATTTTGAGTTGTATTTATATAAATGACGCTATTGTTCTTCATTAATAGCAAATAACAGCAAAAAGTTTAATTTAAATACCCCATTTATTTTAAAACAAAATTAAAGTATAAGGTGTAGATAACTTTCTATAAATATTTTTAATAAGCATTTTTAGCTCAGTGGATAGAGCATCGGTCTTCTAAATCGTGGGTCGTAGGTTCGAATCCTATAAAATGTAACGCATGAAGTTCGCTTTAATATATCAAAATGACACCGCGGCTTTTTTGCCTGAGCTGTTTCTTGCAATTTCTATTTTAGTTGTTTTGTTATATGGTAGTTTTTTAGGAGTATCTGCTGCTTCTCTTTATACTTATCTTACTCCAAGTATGGTTCGTTTAACATCAACGATTTTGTTTTTAAGTTTTTTTTTAGTACTTAATAATCCTGTTGAATCGCAAACTTTATGGAATGCTATTTTTGTTACTGATAACATAGGGACTTGGTCTAAATTAATAGTTTTTTTAGGTCTTCTTTTTTGTGTGTCTGTAAGTGAGTCTTATATGTTTTCAGCTCGTTTTAGGGCTTATGAATTTTTTGTTTTTATTATTGGTATAGGATTAAGTTTGTGTTTATTGATTTCTTCATACGATCTTCTTTCTATTTACTTAAGTATGGAGTTTTTATCACTTATTTTTTATGTATTAGCGGCTTGGAAAAAAAATTCATACTTTTCTGCTGAGGCTGGTTTAAAATATTTTATTTTAGGTTCAATTGCTTCTATATTTTTTTTATTTGGTGCTTCTTTGATTTATTTTGCTATGGGTACTACAAATTTAGGTTCTTTAACTTTATTAACAGAAAATTTATCGACACTATCACCTTTTATATATTTAGGGCTTGTTTGTGTGGTTTCTGCTTTGTTATTTAAAATAGGGGCTGCTCCTTATCATATGTGGATAGCGGATGTGTATGAGGGTGCTCCTACATTAGTAGGTTTTATTTTTGCTGTTATACCTAAATTTGCTTTTTTTGTTGTAATATTACGTTTATCTTTTATGAGTTTTTGGTCATTTTTTCCTAGTTTATGGGAAAATTTTTTTTGCATGTGTGGGCTTTTTAGTCTTTTTGTTGGGTGTATTTGTGGTTTAGGGGAGATAAAAATAAAGCGTCTTCTTGCTTTTAGTAGCGTTGGCCATGTAGGTTTTTTATGCCTTGGGTTAGCTAGTGGGAATATAGAAGGTATACAAGCTGTTTTATTTTATCTTTTAATTTATATGCTTACGGCAGCTTTTTTGTGGATTTATATTTTATATCTTGACTTATCTTCAACTTCCGGTAGTGCTCTTTTAACATTTTCAGATTCTATAGGGTTAATTCGAGCAAATCCACTTATGGGGTTTGGGGTCGCTTTAATGATTTTTTCTCTCGCTGGAATTCCTCCATTTGGCGGGTTTTTTGCTAAATTAAATATTTTTGTAAGTTTAATAGATTCCTCTTTTTTTATTGTAGCTATTTTTGTTGTTATTACTAGTGTTATTTCAGCATTTTATTATATACGTTTGATAAAAATTTTTTACTTTGAGAAAAATAAAAATTGGTTTTTTTTTACACCTTTATCAAAAGGTGCTGCATTGGTTTTAGTTTTAAGCGGTTTAACTATTATCTTTTTTATGCTTAGCCCTAATATCTTTTATCTTTTAACATATAAAATAGGTCTAGGTCTTATGTTCTAATAATTAGCTAATGTCTTTTACTACACATTCTAAACCTTTAACACAATTATGGTCTTCATCGGTTGTTAGCTCGTCATTGAGTGGTTTCTCTTCTAGGTGGTTATTTTCCACCAATCATAAAGATATTGGTACATTATATTTAATTTTTGGGGGTTTTTCGGGGGTTCTTGGTACAGCAATGTCTGTTTTTATCCGATTGCAATTAGCTAGCCCTGGTAATCAATTTTTGGGGGGAAATCATCAGTTGTATAATGTTATTGTAACAGCACATGCTTTCTTAATGATTTTTTTTATGGTTATGCCAATTCTTATCGGTGGATTTGGTAACTGGTTTGTACCTTTAATGATTGGTGCTCCTGATATGGCTTTTCCTCGTATGAATAATATTAGTTTTTGGTTGTTACCTCCCTCTTTAATTCTTCTTTTAGCCTCTTCTTTAGTAGAGTCTGGGGCTGGAACAGGTTGGACGGTATACCCTCCGCTTAGTGGTATTCAAGCTCACTCAGGTCCTTCAGTTGATTTAGCTATTTTTAGTCTTCACCTTTCAGGAGCTGCTTCTATTTTAGGTGCTATAAACTTTATTACCACAATTTTTAATATGAGAGCACCTGGTATGACAATGGATAGATTGCCTCTTTTTGTGTGGTCTGTTTTAATTACAGCGTTTTTATTGTTGTTATCATTGCCGGTTTTAGCAGGTGCTGTTACAATGTTACTAACAGATCGTAATTTTAATACTACTTTTTTTGATCCTGCGGGCGGTGGTGATCCAGTATTATATCAGCATTTATTTTGGTTCTTTGGTCATCCTGAAGTATATATATTAATTTTACCAGGATTCGGTATTGTTAGTCATATATTATCTACTTTATCAAGAAAACCAGTTTTCGGTTATTTAGGTATGGTTTATGCTATGCTTTCTATAGGTATACTTGGTTTTATTGTATGGGCTCATCACATGTTTACAGTAGGTTTAGATATTGATACAAGAGCTTATTTTACAGCAGCCACTATGATTATTGCGGTCCCTACAGGTATTAAAATTTTTAGTTGGGTCGCAACTTTGTGGGGAGGTTCTATTCGGTTAAAAACTCCGATGTTATTTTCTATAGGTTTTCTTTTTCTTTTTACTATAGGAGGGTTAACAGGGGTTGTTTTAGCAAATTCAGGGGTTGATATTGCTTTACATGATACGTATTATGTGGTTGCACACTTTCATTATGTATTAAGTATGGGAGCAGCTTTTACAATGTTTGCTGCTTTTTATTTTTGGATAGGTAAAATGACAGGTTTAGCATATCCGGAAATTTTAGGTCAAATACATTTTTGGCTTATGTTTTTAGGTGTTAACTTAACTTTTTTTCCAATGCATTTTTTAGGACTTGCGGGTATGCCACGACGTATACCAGATTATCCAGATTCTTATGCAGGATGGAATGGTTTAGCTTCTTTTGGTTCAATTTTATCTTCTATCGCATCATTATTTTTTTTTTTTGTTGTTTATATTACTCTGACAAGAGGTTCTATTGAAGAATCAAATCCTTGGGTAAAAGGCAGAAGTCTTGCTTTTCCAGTGTTACCTCATAGAGATTCGACATTAGTTAATAAATAACTTTTAATTACAAGTTATTGGGTATAATAAGGTAGTTGTGTCAGGGCTTGTAACTCAGTGGTAGAGTGTACGCCTGATAAGCGTAAAGTCGGTCGTTCAATTCGACCCAGGCCCAGAAAGGTGTTTGTTTTTATAAAATTTTTTAATCAGTCCTTTTCGTCTAATGGTTAGGACATTGCTTTTTCACGGCGAAAATACGGGTTCAATTCCCGTAAAGGATTAATTCATATAGTAACTTTTAAATATTTAAAAATTATTATATTGAGTTAAAGGTCATTTTTATTATTTTTAAATATAATGTTTAGTTCCTTGATTGTATACGCTACAAGCCTTACGAGACTTGTACCTGTTCAAACTTTTCAGGTGTTTGGGCATGAGATTGTTATTAACGTACCCAAAAAATATTTGTTGGCTACATTAACTTTTTTACATCATCATAGCAATGGTAATTTTCAAATGCTTACATCTATTTCAGGTGTAGATTATCCAGAAAGAGAAGAACGTTTTGAAATTGTTTATGATCTTTTAAATATAAGATCTAATTGCAGACTTAGAATTAAAACTCATACAGATGAAATAAATCCTTTACCCTCAGTAGTAAATCTTTTCCCTTCAGCAAATTGGTGGGAGCGTGAAATTTGGGATTTATTTGGAGTTTTTTTCTCTAATCATCCAGATTTGCGTCGGATTTTAACAGATTATGGTTTTGAAGGTCATCCGTTGCGGAAAGATTTTCCTCTCAGTGGTTATTTTGAATTACGTTACGATGAAGACCAAAGAGTTGTTGTTTGTGAAGCTATTGAATTAAGTCAAGAATTTCGTTCATTTAATTTTCATGTACCTTGGTCACAAAATAATTTAATTAGTTAATGTCAAGATTTAATATAAATGCTATACTAAGTTGGGTAGATTCTCATATTATTGATTATCCAACGGCTATGAATTTGAATTATAATTGGAGTTTTGGTTCTACTGCAGGATTTTGTTTGGTTATTCAAATTCTTAGCGGAGCTTTTTTAGCTATGCATTATGCAGGAGAAACGCATTATGCTTTTTCAAGTGTGGAGCATATTATGCGTGATGTTAAAAGTGGATGGTTAATTCGTTATATGCACGCTAATGGAGCTTCTTTTTTTTTTATTGTTGTTTATGCACATATTTTTAGAGGTTTGTATTATGGTTCTTATATGGAACCTCGTCAACAATTGTGGTGGTCTGGAGGTATTATTTATGTTTTAATGATGGCAACAGCTTTTATTGGTTATGTTTTACCATGGGGTCAAATGAGTTTTTGGGGTGCTACTGTTATTACAAGTTTATTTTCTATTTTTCCTTTTATAGGTAAAGAGGTTGTTATGTGGTTATGGGGGGGGTTTACAGTAGGTAATCCAACTTTAAATCGTTTTTTTAGCTTACATTATTTATTGCCTTTTCTTATTGCTGGATTAGTGTTTGTTCATTTAGGCCTTTTACATAAAGACGGTTCTAATAATCCTTTGGGTATAAAAACTAAAACAGCGAATATTAATTTTTATCCTTATATTTATGTAAAAGATTTAGTTGCTTTTTTTGTGTTATTATCATTATTATCTATTGTTATATTTTATTTTCCTAATAGTTTAGGGGACCCAGATAATTATTTAGAAGCTGATCCTTATGGTACTCCTGCGCATATTGTTCCTGAATGGTATTTTTTACCTTTTTATGCTATTTTAAGGGTTATTCCAAATAAAGTTGGGGGTATTCTTACCATGGGAGGGGCTATCGCTATAATTTTTATATATCCTCTTCTAAATACATCTATTTTACGTAGTGGTAACTTCCGTCCAATTTATTCCGTAGTTTTTTGGCTTTTTGTTGCTGATTTTTGCTTATTAGCTTGGTCGGGAACTACTCCAGTAGATGATTATTTTAAAGTGGTTGGGGCTGTTGTTTCTATAGGTTATTTTGCTTTTTTTGTTTTTGGTGGTTTATTTGTAGGTTGGTTAGAAAAAACTCTTGCAGTTAGGGTACTGAGTATGAGATCTACAAACGGAAATTAAAAACAAAAAGGTGATTGTCGTTAAATGTTGGTTTTTTTTAATTGTGCTCATATCATGAAATTATTATATAAAAATATCATTAAAATAACTTTAAGCGTTTTTTTTTTCTTGTCTTATTATTCTGTTGGGAGTATGGATGCTTCGCACCCATGGCAAGTGGGTTTTCAAGATCCTGCAACTCCAATAATGGAAGGTATTATTTTTTTCAATGGTTTATTAATGGCTTTTATGCTATTTATTGCTTGTCTTGTAGGTTGGTTACTGTATAAATCTTTAACGTTATTTAATGAGGCAACTCATAAAAACGCGGTAGATTTTAACCATTCTACATTGCTTGAGGTTGTTTGGACAATTATTCCGGCAGGAATATTAATGATTATTAGTGTTCCCTCATATAATTTATTGTATGCAATGGATGAAGTTATTGACCCTAGTCTTACAATAAAAGTTGTAGGGCATCAGTGGTATTGGTCATATGAGTGTTCTGATTTTGAAGTCTCACCCGTTATTAAACAAGATAATTTAAATCAAGTTGAAATAAGTTATAAAGCCTTAAAAGATATAGCGGATTTAATAGAGTATAGTCGGGTAGAAGTAGCTAAAGGTGAAAAACAAACTCAAATAGGTATAATTAAAGAATTTTTAGAATCATTCGAAAAAAGTATAGAAGATGTACCTCAAAGTGCTACTGAGACGTTATCTCGTCATTTAGAATGGCTTTTTATAAGTATTTTAGGTAACGAAGGTCGAAAAGAATTTTATGGTCCTTTAGAGTCGCATTTAACAGGGGAAATGGTATTTATTTTATCTGAGGTTAGAAAACAATTATCAGAAGGCTCACTTATTCAAGAACAGCAAGATTTAGTTATTAAAACTTTAAAAAATTTTAAACAATATATAAGAATTGTAAATGAAGCCGAACTTACAGCAAAAACTATGGATTTATTTAAATCTTTAGATGAAATCAAGCCAGGCAAAGGTAACACACCCTCAAATGATGGAAATCCTGGGGGTTTATCTGAAACAGAAAATTCAGACTCATATATAAGTTCTATTGTTGCGGAATTAAATAAAGTTGATGAGGCTAGTTATAAGTGGTTAGAACTTAAAGCAGCTGAAGATTTTTATGATGGGGCAGAGACAGAATTAAGTAGAGCTTTAACACAAGTTTTTGAAGCAGAATGTGTTTGTCTTAGAGCCCTTGCTCGTGGGGAAATAAAAATACCTATAGAGGAAATGATGGCTAATTTGGATGAAGGTAGAATAAGACTTGACAAAGCTTTAGTAAAAGCAGAAATTGCTGAAAATAATTTAATCGATACTCAGCTAATTGCTCATCAATTAAGATTAACTCGATCTGAAAGAGAAGGGTATAATAGTGAGTTTGAGTGGGATACTGCTAATGTAGAGTTTAAATTTTTTGATACTGAGTTAGAAAATGCAAAGACAGAGTTAGAAAATGCTAAAGCTAGCGCGAAATGGGCAAAAATTGATTTACTTGCTTCACAGGTTAATGCGTTAACTGCAGAATATTTTCAAGCTGATGCTGAATGGGCTTTGAAAGACCCATCTATAATACGAAGTAAAGTGTTACTTAAAGATGGTTATGATGGTTGGACCGATAAATTAAATACAGAATCAAAAAAAATTTTAGACAGTCACGAGCTTAAATTTATGCTTGCCTACGAAAAATTAAAGAGTGCTAACACAATTTTAGATAGATTTCAATCAGGATTAACCGTGGAAGAAACAAGTAAGTGTAACTCTATAGCAGACAGTTCAGAAGCAGAATTTATGGCTTTAGAAAAAGAAATAATATCAGTTGCAGAGGAATTTGAAAGAGGTAAGGGTATTTTAGCAAATGCTAAAGATGAATTAAATAATTATAAATTAGTGTCAAATCGGGCTGATATTCGATTAGAAAGATCTCAAATTGCTTATGATAAATTTAAAGCAATATCGAATAGAGCTAAAGCGGTTTCAAAAGGTGCCGAGTTATTTTTTAATACCGCGAAGGAAAAATTAACAGGCGTGAATACAGATTTTAATTCTATTAAATCAACAATGGTATTAGACAGTCTTACAGAAAAATATAATAATGTTAAATCTGAATTTGATGAGGCAGTTTCGTTGGTAAATATAGCTAAATTTGAATTAGATCAGGCTAATGATAGACTCGAAATTGTTAAAGGATATGTTAATAATACGGAAAAAAGACTTGGCGATACTCCAATTATTTATGAGTTACCTAAAACAATAAAGAAATCTAATGAGTATTTTGATAACTTGTTATGGGAAATACATAATGAAGATCTTATAACAGTTAAGGCTCAATTAAAAGGTTCTGAAACTATAGTAGAAGAATCTAAAATAGTTTTAACTAATGCGGAAAAAGTTTTAACTGAATCTTTTATTAAGTTATTTGAAATTGAGCTTAAAAAAAGCAAAGCCTTACTAAATTTTTTAAAATTTGATGTGGATGCTGTCTCTGTTCCAGACCTTGCTGAAAGAGTAATAAATATTGAAACATATATTAAAGATCTTCAATTAAATTTAAGTCACATTGTTCGTAATAAACTAATTTCTACTTTTAATACTGAAAACTTAGATCATTTTAAAATTATAATGGCTATGGTAGATAATGATTTATCTAAATTATCATCTGTCTCGGACTCTGTTAAATCAGTTGTTATTGCTGATAGAAAAATTGGTTTTAATATTTCAAAGATGATTGAATCTGCTGTAGACCATGCGTGGTTAAAAACGCTTCAAGTGGATGTAACCGCTGCTATCGCGGATTACAATGAAGCTTCATATATTCTTAGTCAAGCCCGTAAAATACTAGATAAAACTTCAGAAGATCTTTTATCTATTTCTAAAGTTAGTGAAAAGAATTCTATTGAAAGTCTTGTTGCTCTGCAAATGGCAACAGAAAATAGTTTAAAAACCACTTTAAGCAGGATCGAAAAAGCTTTAGTCTCTTCTTCTGCTATTGAGATTATTCTTGAACCAGGAAGTTTACAAGCAAAATCGTCGTGCGAAGTATTAAAAGCAAAAGCGGAATTAGCTAATGTTAAATGGTTTGCAGCTCGAGTATCGAGAAGTTTAGATACTCCTATGCAAGATACTGTTAAACCATTTAACCGCCAATTTTCTGATGTTTCAATAGGGGATTCTAACAACAGTATTTTAGCCAGTGATAACAGTTTAAGTGGTTCAGATGCAGCAGGTGAAGATGATAATTCAGGAAATAAAAAATCTAAAGAAGAGATAAAAGAGATGTTGTCTAAATTACAAAATAGAGAAATTGAATATACTCATGCAGGTTTACGTGAAGAAGTATTAAAAACATTTAAAGAATTAATCGAAACAGTAGATCAAAATACTGCGGATAATGTTAAAAATACGTTATATGAAGCTTTGCTAGCGATTACTAATGAAGAAGGGGAAAAAAACAAATCTCTGAAAACTCAAATAAAAATGATTCACGATTTGATTGCATATCATAAAGAAAAAGAGGTAGAAGAAGAAATAACAGAAAGACAACGTATCAATTTTGATTCATATCTTATTGCCGATGATGATTTAGTTATTCCTGAAGTTTCAAGTGTTGGTAAAGCTGGTAAGGTTTTCCGTCTTCTTGAAGTAGATAATCGTTTGGTTGTTCCAACTAACACCCATATTCGTGTTCTTGTAACATCAGCAGATGTACTTCATTCTTGGGCAGTACCTAGTTTAGGGGTAAAGGTTGACGCGTGTCCGGGTAGATTAAATCAAGTTTTTCTTTTTATTAAAAGGGAGGGTGTTTTCTATGGTCAGTGTAGTGAACTGTGTGGTGTTAATCACGGTTTTATGCCTATTGTAGTTCAAGCTGTTAATCAAGATGAGTATTTAACCTGGGTTGGTAAAAGATTATGCTCTTAACTTTTTTATTCCTTATTCTTATTTTAGGAATTGTTGGTTTAATTTTTATCCCTTCTAGTCAAAAGTTAATTATGCGGCAATTTGCTCTCGGTATCACATCGGCGGTTTTTGTCTTTTCATTATTTTTGTGGTTAGGTTTTGATCAGTCAACACCTAAATTTCAATTTGTTGTTGATAGCTTATGGTTACCTATAGCTAATATTAATTTAATTTTGGGTGTCGATGGAATTTCTCTTTTTTTTATTATTTTAACAACATTAATTTTTCCTCTTTGTTTGTTAGCTTCATGGTCTTTTAATAAAGGAGAAGTAAAAACTTATTTAATAAGTTTTTTATCTATGGAATTAATTTTGCTTTTAGTTTTTACTAATTTAGATTTATTATTTTTTTATATATTTTTTGAGGCTGTTTTAATTCCAATGTTTTTAGTTATTGGTATTTATGGATCACGCGAAAGAAAAATACGTGCAGCTTATATGTTTTTTTTGTATACTCTCTTGGGTTCTTTATTTATGTTGTTAGGTATAGTTTATATTTATCTTTTTGCTGGAAGTACAAATTATGAAGTATTATCAGTTATAAATTTTTCCTCTTATGATCAAAAGTGGTTATGGATTGCTTTTTTTGCGTCTTTTGCTGCTAAAGTTCCTATGTTACCTGTTCATATTTGGTTACCTGAAGCTCATGTAGAAGCTCCAACAGCCGGCTCAGTAATTCTAGCCGGTATTTTATTAAAATTAGGATCTTATGGATTTTTACGGTTTTCTTTGGGGCTTTTTCCGCTAGCTTCTGTCTATTTTACACCTTTTATTTTTACTCTTAGTCTATTAGGTGTAGTCTATACTTCATTGACAGCTATCCGTCAAACAGATTTAAAGCGTTTAATTGCTTATACTTCAGTAGCTCATATGAACTTAGTGATGATAGGTTTATTTACAGGTACAGTAATCGGGGTAGAAGCTGCTATTTTACAAAGTTTAAGTCATGGTTTTGTGTCATCTGCACTTTTTCTTATTATAGGAGTGTTATATGATCGTTGGCATAGCCGAGTTGTTAAATATTATGGAGGGCTTACGCATACTATGCCAATTTTTATAATTATTTTTCTTTTTTTTACAATGGCTAATTTAGGTTTACCTGGGACATCAAGTTTTATAGGCGAATTTCTTTTATTAGTTTCTGCTTTTGAGGCAAATAGTACAGCTTGTTTTTTTGCCGCAACTTCAATGATTTTAGGTGGTGGATATTCTCTTTGGTTATTTAATCGTATAGCTTACGGTAATATTAAAATGATTGGGCTTGATTTAAATTTTCGAGAATTTATGGTTTTTTTACCTCTTGTTATAGGTACTCTTTTTATGGGGCTTTACCCTAATTTATTTTTTTCTGTCATGCATGCAACAGTCTCAAATTTAGTATGGGTTGATTTATGGTTGTAGTTTATATTAGTAAAAAAGTTCTTTTAGTCTAATGCTTAGTTTAATATCTAGAAGGATATTGTCATTTATGACAAAGGTACGGGTTCAAGTCCCGTAAAGGACTAAGATGTATTTAAACATAGTTTTTTTACCCCTACTTGGTTCTCTTGTTTCAGGATTTTTTGGACGTTTCCTTGGAGGCCGCGGTGCTGGTTTAGTGACTATATCTTGTATTGGCCTTAGTTTTTTTCTAAGTGGCTTTGCTTTTTATGAGGTAGGTTTGGGAGGAAGTTCTACTTATCTTTATTTAATGCCTTGGTTAGAGTCTGATTCTTTTCATGTTGATTGGGCTTTTTGCTTTGACAGTTTAACTGTCGTTATGCTTATTGTAGTTACTTTTATTTCAACTCTTGTGCACTTATATTCCACAGAGTATATGGGAGGGGATCCCCATCTACCTCGTTTTATGAGTTATTTGTCATTATTTACATTTTTTATGTTAATATTGGTGACAGCAGATAACTTTGTTCAAATGTTTGTTGGTTGGGAAGGAGTTGGTCTTTGTTCTTATTTATTAATTAACTTTTGGTTTACTCGGGTACAAGCTAATAAAGCCGCAATTAAAGCTATGTTGGTTAATAGAGTTGGAGATTTTGGATTAGCTTTAGGGATTTTTGGGATTTTTATTTGTTTTGGTGCAGTTGATTATGCTACGGTTTTTGCGTTAGCCCCACAGCTTGCTTCATTTAATTTAATTTTTTTTAATATTGAATTTGGTGCTCTTGATTTCATAGGTATTTTATTATTTATTGGGGCAGTAGGTAAATCTGCTCAATTAGGTTTACATACTTGGTTACCCGATGCCATGGAAGGTCCCACCCCAGTTTCAGCTCTTATTCACGCAGCCACAATGGTTACAGCTGGTGTTTTTTTACTTGCCCGCTGTTCACCTTTATTAGAATATTGCCCTAAGTCACTTACTGTTATAAGTATAGTAGGTGGTATGACAGCTTTTTTTGCGGCTACAACAGCTTTAGTTCAAAATGATTTAAAACGAGTTATTGCGTATTCTACTTGTAGCCAATTAGGGTATATGGTTTTTGCGTGTGGACTTTCTAATTATTCTGTAGCAGTGTTTCATTTAGGAAACCATGCTTTTTTTAAGGCTCTTCTTTTTCTTGGAGCTGGTTCTGTGATTCATGCGGTTGGGGATGAACAAGACATGCGTAAAATGGGAGGATTACGTCGTTTATTACCTTTTACGTATGCTATGATGGTAATTGGATCTTTAGCTCTTATGGGTATGCCTTTTCTAACTGGATTTTATTCTAAAGATGTTATATTAGAAGTAGGTTACGCAACATATTCCAATGCCTCACATTTTGCATACTGGTTAGGTAGTATAGCAGCTTTTTGTACTGCTTTCTATTCAATCCGTCTTTTAGCTTTATGTTTTTTAACAGAACCTAACGGTAGTAGGCCATTCTTACTCTCTGCTTCAGAAGGTAGTTGGCCAATGGGTTTAGTTTTAGGTATATTGGCTTTGCCTAGTATGTTTATTGGTTACTTCGGTCGTGATCTTTTTATTGGTTTAGGTACAGATTTTTGGGGAAATGCGCTATTTTGTATGCCCGCTAATTTAAGTATTATAGATGCGGAATTTATGTCAACTGGTACAAAAATTTTTCCTCTTTGTTGTAGTGTTATTGGGGGATTAGTTTCTTTTTTTTTATATAAGAAATACACTTATAATTTGTTTTTATGGAAAACTTCAGTAATAGGGCGAAAGTTTTATACTTTTTTAAACCGAAAATGGTTATTTGATAAGGTTTATAATGAGATTATAACTCAAAATTTATTAGATTTTGGATATCATTTTACTTATAAATCAATTGATCGTGGGCTTATTGAAAGTTTAGGACCGTTTGGGCTATCTAACGTACTTATTGATCAAGTTAATAAAGCTCGATTATTGCATTCAGGTTATTTATATCATTATTTAGTAATTTTAGGTTGGAGTAACTTTTTATTTGGAATCTTTTTCGTGTTTAGTTTTCAATTTTCTCGTGTTTTAGCATTGCTAGTCTTTATTGTATTATGGTCAATCCTATAATTTTTATTCTTATTATAACTCTTGGGAGTATTCTTGGGATTAAGGTTACTAGTACACAAAATCCTGTATATAGTGGTCTTTATCTTGTATTACTTTTCTTTTTGGGCTCTGCAATTTCATTTTTATTGGGTTTAGAGTTTATGGCTTTACTTTTTTTATTAGTTTATGCTGGCGCTATTGCAGTATTAGTGTTGTTTGTTGTTATGATGTTGGATGTAAAAGCTATAGAAAGTCCATGGTCTGCAAAAAAAAAACGTTTATTATATCTAAGTTCATTAATTTTTGTAATATTTTTAATAGCTGCAATATATAGTGAAGATTTACAAAAATTAATGACTATGCTGTCAACACTTTATATCAGTTCATTGGTTTCTTTTAATTTAATATCTTATGAAGAAGAAATAAGAAAATTATTCCACCCAGTAATTCTTAATAAAACAGTTAATGATAATTTAAAAAGATTTCAAGAACGAAGTAAAAGAAAAAGAAAAGGTGAACCAGAACCGTCTGCTAAAGAAATTAAAAAAACTTTTAAGGATTTTATGAATGAAAGAATTGAAATATGGCATTATTTATGCAATTCTGAAGAATTAATAGAGTTTTTACGTTTATTATTTCATAAAGAAAATATAGAAGGTTCTTATGGATTAAATACAATGTGGTTTATAGAATTTGATTCTTCTTGTGCATTAAATGATTTTAGTTATCTTTTATACTCAACCCATGCAATATTATTAATAATAGCTGGAATTATTCTTTTGATAGCTATGGTAGGAGCCATTAGCCTAACTTTACAAAAAAATTGTCCCGAATCTTTATACCGTCAATTGGGGCGTGAATCTAAAAATGCTGTTTTTTCGATAAAAGAAAAACCAGTAGTTAAGCATACCAATACGCGTAATTTAGAAGTTTTATCTTAATTATGATTAATATTTCAATTAATGAGCTTCTTGTTTGGGTAAAAAAAGGTTCTACAGTTATACAGGCTTGCCAAGCCGCTGGTACAAACATACCACGGTTTTGTTATCATGATAAACTTTCTATAGCTGGTAATTGCAGAATGTGTCTTGTTGAAGTAAATAATGCTCCTAAACCGCAAGCTTCATGTGCATTACCCTTTTTACCTAATTTAAGAATTTTTACAAACACAGCATTAGTGCGTAAAGCACAAGAATCTGTTATGGAGTTACTTCTTCTCCATCATCCCTTAGATTGTCCAGTATGTGATCAAGGTGGAGAATGTGAGCTTCAGGAACAAAGTTTTAATTTTGGGTCAGATAGAGGAAGATTTTTATTTTTTAAAAATTCTTTAGGTGACACTTTTTGGGGTGGATTAATAAAAACAGTATTACGTAGATGTATTGTTTGTACACGATGTGTAAGGTACACTCATCAGATAGGGGGAGATGATTCTTTAGGGACTTCTAATAGAGGGGGGCATTCTGAAATTGGAATGTTTAAAGAAAGTATGTTGAAAAGTGAAACTTCAGGTGGAGTTATTGAATTATGTCCTGTTTGTTGGTATAACCCACGTATAACTCTATAACATTATGTTTTTTTTAAAAGAATATTATCCAATATTAATTTTTTTAGGCTTTAGTCTTATCTTAGCTTCTATTATTTTTGGTGCTTCCTACATTTTAGCTTTTTCAGAATCAGATAATGAAAAATTATCATCTTATGAATGCGGATTTGATCCGTATGAAGATGCTAGAAATGCTTTTGATGTACGTTTTTATTTAGTTGCTATTTTGTTTCTTTTATTCGATATTGAAACTGTTTTTCTTTTTCCTTGGGCAGTTTCTTTGAGTGGATTACCATCAATCGGATATTGGTCTATGATGGATTTTCTTTTTGAGTTAGTTATTGGGTTTATTTATGCTTGGCAAATTGGTAGTTTAGATTGGGAATGAGGAGCATTGATTATAAACGCCGTCAATCTTTTGCTTTATACGAATCTCGTCGTAAAGCATTACAAGCTGTAGCAACAAATCAAAATTTAGAGGTTTCATTGCGATGGTGGGCTCAATTAGAAAAATCTCAATTACCAAGGCAAAGTAGCTTAAGTAGGGTTCATAATCATTGTATTGACACTAATAGATCAAGATCAATTATAAGTTTTTATAAATTATCTCGTCTTCAATTTAAACGTTTAGTATCCAAAGGTTCTTTTCCGGGTTTTCGTAAAGCGTGTTGGTAAAATTATAAATAAAAATATTATTTAAGTGCGGGGAAGTGCACGTAAAGTTAAATTTTTGTAATCATTATACCTTTAATAATAAGATGAGTAATTTTTTATTAATTAGAGTAGTTTTTATAGGTTTTTAGGTGACTTTAAAAATATTTAAAAATTATATGCCTCAATTTGACACAATGACTTTTTTTAATCAGGTTTTTTGGTTAATCCTGATAGTTTTTAATTTTTATTTGGTAGTTGTACGTTTTATGTTACCTTCTTTAGCTTTTAGTTTAAAATCTAGAATCAAGCATTTAAAAATAACAGTTGATTCAAGATAATAGGAAAGAAGTATTAATTTTTGTATATTGTTATATATTAAGATTATAAAAATTTAGACTTATAGGATAAAGTCAGTAATAGTAAAAAGTAACTTAATCCCTTGTGAAGGTAGCTTTTGGAGGTGTTGCTGAGTGGTTGAAAGCCTTGGTTTGCTAAATCAATCTACATTTTTAATGTAGCGTGGGTTCGAATCCTACCACTTCCAAAAAGAAAAAGTAACTCAGTTGGTAGAGTGTTGGTTTGTCATACCAATGGTCGCGGGTTCAAATCCCGTCTTTTTCGAATTACATTGTAGAATTTACAATTATTTTAGGTTTATTTATTAACCATATAATTAAATTTATGGAACGATATAAAAAAAATATTATATATATTTGTAAAGTTTGGGCTATCTCTGCAGATTTTAAAAGTTTAAATTCCTTGTCATTTTTATTACCTTTATCAGTATCTTCCACAGGTTTGACAATCAAGATAAAGCGTTTTACTTTACTTCGATCTCCTTTAGGTAACAAAACTGCTAAAGATCAGTTTGAAAGACGGGAGTATCGAAGTTATTTTGTTATTAAGTCTAAAAGACCAGCAAAGATATTAGCTTTTATAGATATTTTAAGATATTTAAACGGAGTAAAATTTAAAGTTGTTTTACAAGAAAAGAATATTTAATTTTATTAATAATATTGTTTTTAAATTTTTAATCTCAGTAAATAACATCGGATAAGTGGTCGAGTGGTTTATGGCACCAGTTTTGAAAACTGGCGTAGTTAAAACTATCGTGGGTTCAAATCCCACCTTATCCTAAAGTATATGAAATCAACAGTAAAATCAAAAATATTTGGTAATATATTATCAGATGGGAGTTTTAATTTTTTAAATTTACCTAGTTTTCATTCTCAAAAAGAGTTAAATTGTAAAAACTTGGATCTTAATAATCATCCGGTATGGACAGGAAAACGTCCAAAGGAACAGACTGAAATATCTATATTTGTTGGTAAATTTATAAAATCTTTATAACAAATTTTAAAATTTAGATTTATTGTAAAATAAATTAAATGTGTAAAGTGCACGAAAAGTTAGTGAACTGGAATAGTGATACCGATAGTATTAAAGAAAGATAATTTGTTATTTTTATAACAATCGATAAATAAAAAGGTGTATTAAGAAATTTTGTGTTTTAATGTGGTAAATAAATATTATATTAAAGATAATCACAATAAGATTCCACTATTTCATAGTAATATGTAACTGTGGTATTAAAAAAAATGAGTTTGATCCTGGCTCAGAGTGAAGGCTATAAGCCTGCTTGAATACATGCGAGTTGAATGGTTAAAACCATAGCGTACGGGTGAGTAATAGGCTTATATCTGGCTTCAACTTCGGAATAATCCTATCCCTCTGGGGAGAAGGTAACAGGAAAATACCGAATAACTATATAAAGGTCCGCCGGTTGAAGATGATTAGGTTCAGTATTAGGTAGTTGGTGAATAAAAGCTCACCAAGCCGATGATGCTTAGTTGGTCTGATAGGACGATCAATCACACTGGGACTGAGACAAGGCCCAGGTTTCATTTGAAGGCAGCAGTAAGGAATATTGGACAATGAGCGAAAGCTTGATCCAGCAAGGCTTGGTGAGGGATTGAAGGCTTAGGTTGTAAACCTCTTTTTTAACTGAGGATAATGACATTAGGTTAAGAATAAGTCCCGACTAACTTCGTGCCAGCAGTCGCGGTAATACGGAGGGGGCAAGCCTTATTCGTCATAACTGGGCGTAAAGGGCCCGTAGGTGGTTTTCTGATATGTTATTTGTCAAAAATTGTAGCTTAACTACAGAGAGGCATTTAAAACAGGAAAGCTAGAGTCTGACAGAGGAAGATGGAATTTTTTAATTAGGGTTAGAATCCAGATAAGTAAAAAAGAACATCATGTGCGAAAGCGATTTTCTTGTTCAGTACTGACGCTGAGGGGCGAAGGCGTAGGTAGCGAACAGGATTTGAGACCCTGGTAGTCTACGCTGTCAACGATGAGTGCTAGCTTTTAGAAATCTAGAAGACATAGCTAAGGCATTAAGCACTCCGCCTGAGGAGTACGAGCGCAAGCTTAAAAATCAACGGAATTGGCGGGGGTTCAAACAAGTGGTGGAGCATGTGGTTTAATGCGATAATACGCGCGTAACCTTACCAGTTCTAGTGAGTCTGCCGTTCTTTCGGAGACGTTAAGAATTTTGGGACTTTCAGGTGTTGCATGGCTGTCGTCAGCTCGTGTCGTGAGATGTACGGTTAATTCCTGTAACTGAGCGCAACCCTTATCTTTTTTATGTTTTGATATAGATTTTTACTAAATAATAAACTGAATAGATACTGCCAGCGCTAAGCGGGAGGAAGGTAGGGATGAGGTCAAGTCTTCATGGCCCTTATGAACTGGGCTACACACGTGCTACAATGGGAAGGACAACAAGTTGCGAGGGAGCAATCCATAGCCAATCTTCAAACCTTTTCTTAGTTCGGATTGGGGGCTGCAACTCGCCCCCATGAAGTTGGAATCACTAGTAATCGCGAATCAGGATGTCGCGGTGAATACGTCACTGGGCCTTGCACACACCGCCCGTCACGTCCTGGAAGTTGACTTGGCCAAAAGATTTTGGAGTAAACCTTTTAAGCTATGCTCATTTTGTTAAGATATTAACTTGAGTTTAGTAAATTTGGGAATTCCTTTTAAAGGACAGGTAAGTAACCGGGATGAAGTCGTAACAAGGTAGTCGTAGGGGAACCTGCGGCTGGAATATATAATTAAGAGGTTTGCCTCTGTATCTAGGTCTATACCCGAACTCTTACCGAACTCGAGCGTCCTTACCTAAATAGCCATACATACTACTTTTGTGGGAACCATGGCTTTCAAATTAATTTAATATAAAAATGGTTGCGTTATAGAGCAGTCAGGTTAGCTCGTCAGGCTCATGCCCTGGAGGTCGTAGGTTCAAATCCTTCTGGCGCTAATTTTTAAAACTTTATATTAACTTTAAAAAATCAAAAGTTTTATTATGTCATTAAAAAAAAAAGAATTTAACAAAAAACTTAAGCATTTTACAATAAATTTTGGACCACAGCACCCAGCGGCACACGGAGTTTTACGTCTTATTTTAGAACTTAATGGAGAAGTAGTTCAGCGTGCTGACCCACATATAGGATTACTACACAGAGGTACTGAAAAATTAATAGAGGCGAAAACCTATTTTCAAGCTTTACCTTATTTTGATCGCTTAGATTATGTTTCAATGATGTGTCAAGAGCATACTTATGCTTTAGCTGTTGAAAATTTATTACAAATATCAATACCTAAACGCGCTCAGTATATTAGGGTGCTTTTTGCAGAAATAACTAGGATTTTAAATCATCTTTTAGCAGTAGGTTGTCATGCTATGGATGTTGGGGCAATGACGCCTTTTTTATGGGCATTCGAAGAAAGAGAAAAATTAATGGAATTTTATGAAAGAGTTAGTGGGGCCCGTATGCATGCTAGTTATTTTAGACCTGGTGGTGTTAGCCAAGATATAAGTATTGGTTTAATAGATGACATTTTTTCGTTCGCGGCACAGTTTGGGCAACGCTTAGATGAAATGGAAGAAATGTTAACTGATAATCGTATTTGGCAAGAAAGATTAGTTGATATTGGGATTGTAAGCGCCCAGGAGTCTATAGATTGGGGCTTTTCCGGTGTTATGTTGCGCGGATCTGGGGTTCGTTGGGATTTGCGTAAAAATGAACCTTATGACGCATATTCTGATATAGACTTTCAAGGAGTTGTTGGTAAAACAGGAGATTGTTATGATCGTTATCTTGTTCGAGTTGAAGAAATGAGACAATCTCTTAGCATAATATATCAATGTTTAAATAAAATGCCAGAAGGGAGTGTCAAAGTAGATGATGCTAAAATTAGTCCACCATCACGAACTGAGGTTAAGCAAAGTATGGAAGCTTTAATTCATCATTTTAAATTATATACCGAAGGAGTTATTGTTCCGGCAGGGGAGACTTATACAGCTACTGAAGCTCCCAAAGGAGAGTTTGGTGTGTATCTTGTTTCTGATGGTAGTAATCGTCCATATCGTTGTAAAATTAAGGCTCCAGGTTTTTCTCATTTACAAGCTCTTAATTTTATGGCTAATTCTCATATGTTAGCAGATGTTGTGACTATAATTGGAACACAAGATATTGTTTTTGGTGAAGTAGATCGTTAATTTTTGTTTAAAATAAAAAAAAGTTAAATAAGCTTAGACCTGTTATTCTGAGTTTTATGCAATTCGGGAGGTGACGCAGTGGTAGCGTGTTCGCTTTGGGAGCGAAAAGTCATAGGTTCAAATCCTATTCTCTTGATTTAGCTTATTTTCTCAGTTTAGTAAATTTTTTAATTAGTAGTATTTAATATTGAAATACCCGTATAATGGTTTATCTT